CGGCAGCGGAAATTGAACTCCCCAACAGGGCTCCTTAAATTGGGGATTCACTGAGACAAACAACGGGCAAACTGCTTTTAAAGGGAAGGGAGGTAGACTGTGCCTTTCTTTCATTTCTTTTCCGCAGGGTAGGGAGGAGCCTTGAGCGTTCTTGGAGGCAAGTGACTTCGGAAACTGCTCCATTTTCCCTCTAGGGCCGGGAACTAATCAATAAAAAAGGGTTGGATGCCACCCAACCCAGCCCTCTACCATATCTATATAAATAGAATAGTCCTTTATAAATAGAATAGTCCTTTTATACAGAGCTAAGTGCGGAGACGGGAATCGAACCCGTGACCTCAAGGTTATGAGCCTCGTGAGCTACCAAACTGCTCTACTCCGCTCTGGAGTACCGGGAACTGGTGGACGAAAAAGGTTGAATACAGGCCTCTACGATGGCTAGACAAATAGAATACTCCTTTTATAGAGAATGGAGCGGGTAGCGGGAATCGAACCCGCATCGTTAGCTTGGAAGGCTAGGGGTTATAGTCGACGTTGGTTGATTATTTTTAACGTCTCTAATTCAAAACCGAACATGAAATTTTGATTTCATTCGGCTCCTTTATGGATATTCTCACCACTTAACATCTATGTCAGCTTTTCTATTTGAATGGAACCAAAGCTCTCCGCTTTCTAGATGATCCCTATAGAGTAGGAGATAGAAATTCTATCTAAATCCATCTAATCTACTTACTTCGTTCCCTAATTCCATTCAAGAGATCCTGAGGAAAAGAATTAGGTTTCCACCGAGCTGAAACAATATGCTGATGGTTCTAGTAAACCAAAACTACCATTTTTTAGCTATTTGGCTTCCATTTCCTTTTTTAACAAAAGGAGATTTAGTTACGATTGGAAATAAACTTTTTTGTATCTTCATCCATAGATCCTTTACTCATATTTTAAAAATAGGAATACTTAATCCAATGCTAAATTATGCTTCGCGACTCTGTACTCATAATCAAATTTGTATTTTAGCTACAATTTCAATAAGTCTTTGGATACAAATCGCGAGAATTTATATTATTCCTCCATATGCTATTGAGAGGAAAAGGATTAAATCCTTTATTAAGAACTAAAGTTTTCATCGGAATAGAAAAAACTTAAGAACGCCTTAAGTATATCATTTCAAATTCAGTTATTAATAGAACGAATCACACTTTTACCACTAAACTATACCCGCTACATGTAGATTATGATACCAACGTTACCCTTTGTCAAGGATTGCCATTCGAGAAGGGGGATAATTCCCCCTTATTGAATCAAAAGGAGAAGGTTCATGACAGTGAGCGGCTGGCACTTCTACTTCAATCGCGAGCCTTTAGGATTTAGATAGCCCCTCCGGTCTGTAAAATACATCTCTTCTTACCATGCCAATAGCGTCTGAACCTAATGTATGCATTTCGATTAGGATCCTATTCTACGGTTACGACTACAATGATCATTAGTTACTTTGCGAGGACGTAAGTGTGCCAGACTGCTGTAAGGAATAGTTTTATTATTCCTACAATATAAACGAGAAGATATAGGGGGCAACACTGTCCCCATAAATCCCTTTCTTTTCCTTTTTTGTTCAGAATTGAACAAAGAAATTGGGAAAGATGTTTTCTTCCCCCACTTATCATTAAGTCCGAGCCGTGGAGAAAGAGTGAGATTAATTGAAAAAAAAATTCATCACAGACTTTACCTATGGCTTGATAGAAGCAAGAAACAAAGAGTCGCAACTTAAAGAGAAAAAAGGACAGGACCGACAGATTTACCTGACGTAATTAGGTAAATCCTGATGTAAAGAAGATCCTAAAAGTCTCTGGTTAGTCGATTCTCTCCATTTACCAATTTCCTCTCTCTCCTTTTTTCCACTCACTCAATTCTAGCTTATTAGATTCTTATTTAAAAGAATCAAAGAACATCAATAGAACTAAGAACACATAAAAAAGAGCATAGAGGATCAAGACCATTACCAAATGTTCCTCCCAAGAATCATATTGGGTATCTGTTCCCTTCCTTTTCCCCGCGAGGATCGGGAATCTTATATTTTCCATATCCATATACCATTGAATCCTTAGGGTTCCAAAATCCTCCTTTTTCCTAGTCTTCGGAAACGGAAAACCCTGAACCAAGAGGAGTTAGGTATTAGGGTATGGTTTTTTATTTTTTGTTGGGCAGGCAGTAGAAGAATTTTTATACTCTGCAGTATAAATTCTACTGCCTACTTTTTACAAGAAAATTGTTGATAAAACTCCAACATAGTTTATGGAAAATGCACCAACCAGAATCCTTGGAGAATCTTAAAGTACCCGCTTTCCAAGGGGAAGGGGTGCCTGTTGAAAATCGCTTCAACAATTGATACATATTGGTTCTCCTCTTCTAAAAAATAGAACTTCTGGACTTTGGTTTGGTGAGTTGTCCAAGATTGTGTTTACATACTTACCCTCTTCAAGTTCAAGTATATCGGATACTAATATAATTTTTTATTGTGTCAACTCTCTCTTCACTTATTTTTTTATATAATAAAAAAATAAGGACCTCTACTTTGTTTTGTGCAAGTGATACGAGAGAATATGAAATATTTTCTTATTTTTCTTGATTTTCTCAAGATTTTGAACCTCGCCATGAATAAACTTATATATATATGTATATATACATATATAATCTCTATTTATACCTCTATATATATATACATATATTATGTACATTATGCAGTAGACCGATAGTGGGAAATCAAAGTGGCTAATTTTTGAATTAAAAAAAAGCCCTTTTAACTCAGTGGTAGAGTAATGCCATGGTAAGGCATAAGTCATCGGTTCAAATCCGATAAAGGGCTTTTTAAGTTAGTGGTAGAGTAATGCCGTGGTAAGACGTAAGTCATCGGTTCGAATCTGATAGAATACTTTTCTACTAAATTCATTTACTTTTTTTATTTGTTATTAAATTTTCTGGCTTAGTGGGGGATACATGCATTTTTGGTTTGAACACTAAATGAAGCACGGAGTGTAAATTGCAAAAAAGAAATAAAATTGGAATCTTTTTCCTCTTAGATCAATCAAATAACTACCTGTACTGAACTAATCCAGAATCCCTTTTAGTAATCTATTCTTATTCTATGCCCTTTAAAAGAATTTCCCTAAAAGTGGGGGATGATCCATGAATTAATCTAACCATCAACTAAAAAAAATCCTATGAAAGCATAACCAAAAAGTAGGAAAAACTCTTTGCTTTGGATCTAGTTATACCCTTCGAGTATATTGACAATTCCAAAAAACTGCTCATACTATGATTATAGTATAATCACGAGCGGTTGTATATGGCTCTATCGTCTAGTGATGCCCCTATCGTCTAGTGGTTCAGGACATCTCTCTTTCAAGGAGGCAGCGGGGATTCGACTTCCCCTGGGGGTAGGGAGTATTATGAAAGGAAGTTAATCATAGAATAGATTATCAAAAACCCTAGAATAAATTCTTCCTGGGTCGATGCCCGAGCGGTTAATGGGGACGGACTGTAAATTCGTTGACAATATGTCTACGCTGGTTCAAATCCAGCTCGGCCCAAAAATCTAAGGCTTCGTGAATATGAACTAAATCCATTTGTTTTTCTTCCATAAAATGTCTGATCATAGAAAAAAAATATAAAGAAAAAGGGGGAAATTTCTTTCTAATCCCTATCTCTCTCATTCCTTTCTTACAAACAAAAGAATTTTTCTTATTGAAAGGTGGATTATCATCCATTTTTAGTGATAAAAAATCACGACATACTAGTTATGTCACTCTCACTATACCCACATATAATATGTGGGTATGTAGTATATGATTCCTCCATTTCTTAGAGTACAACAGACGAATCAAATCTTCTTATGGTTCTATTTAAGAATAGGTATGCCATACACCCCGCGGGGATTGTAGTTCAATTGGTCAGAGCACCGCCCTGTCAAGGCGGAAGCTGCGGGTTCGAGCCCCGTCAGTCCCGAACTAGGGGTCAATGAATGGAGAAATTCATCTTTCCTTTTTCCATGAAAAATTTGCATGAAAAAAAGAGGCGCAGGGAGTAAGATCAAATATCCATGAGGCACCCTTACTTCACTTTTTTATTTTGCATCCCTCATTAAAGAGGGAGGGAAGGCGTATAGGAATTTTTTTCACTACTCCCCATCGATAAAGAAAGACACACATATGATATGTGGATTAGTATAATTTAGGATATTACTCTATCTTTATGATGATACCATCCTTATCTTAACTTCCTATTCAACTCTTATGGAAGAGAGTATCGGTATTTTACCGGAATCCATACATAAATCGTATTCCTCTTTTTATTTAAGCCCTCTTTTCTCCATCTCACTTCTACTTCTACTGCTTATTTGGATGTCTATGTGACTCCATAGAAAGTTGGTCGTATAATACATACATACATAATTGTATGTATAACTAAAAGAAAAAGGAAGGGAAATTGGATAAGATTAAGTAAAGATCGTGGGTTATATATATAGAAAATAAAAAGTAGAAAAGGATTAAAAAAAGAGGGAACTCCTAATCCAATCAAAAAACCCATTTTGGTCTTAGTATGAATAGAGGATCTTCCTATGTTATACTATTCCACTCTCAACTATGAATTGATTTGATAGAGCCGATATTCATAATATTGAATGGATTCAGTATTATCAGAATGCAAGTCCTCCCCTTGAATTTACTTTACAGGATACCCCTTTTTCCTCTCCATGGGATTACATCCCGAGTTATTGCGAAAAAAAAATAAAGAGGTTATGGAAGTCAATATTCTCGCATTTATTGCTACTGCACTGTTCATTCTAGTTCCTACTGCCTTTTTACTTATTATTTATGTAAAAACAGTCAGCCAAAATGATTAATTGGAATTCTAATTAATCATTGAAGAAATGAAAAAGGGATTAAATAAAATAAATCCAAGTCTTAAATGAAAGGATCCGGTTGGAATCTTAAAGTGTGGTAGAAAGAACTACATATAGTTTTTTCTACGACACTTTAGAGTCTTTCTATTATATTATTTTAGAGTCTTTCTATTATATTATCTTGAATCTACATAGAATAGATTACTAGATTGAAATAGTAGTCTAATTCCATTTTTTTTCACTGCATCCACTTAATTTCAATCAAGTCAAAATAAAAAAAGCGAAGACAATTCTTGACCAAAGAATCCATGGAGTGGAGAGAAAAATAATATGAGAATAGACTATAGTAAAAAGTAAAAGGAAAAAACCAGCGAATCTTTCGTGTTTAAATATGCGGCGAGATGCTTCAAAAGAGCATAAAATTTATTCTAAGAATAAGGAAAGGGTATAAAACAAATGGAAAATGTGTGATATGGCGTGAATAGCTCCGCGGAAGAAAGTCTAATTTTCTTATGTATAGAACTTTTTATTTTAACCCTTCATAATTTCTAGTAGAAATTATGAATTGCTGTAATGGCTCTTTCTATTTCTATTATAGTAGAATATAATGGCCCTTTCTTACAATACAAGAGTTTCTTACAGGAGTGAAAGAAAACTAAAGAAAAAGAGTAAAGAATAATGTTTGGCAAAATGATTAATACAAAACGATCAATTAAAGAAAAGAGTTGATACAACAATTCGATTACTCAATCAATTAGGAGTATCCCTAAAGTCCACTCCTCCCCCATACTACTAGTGAAAGAGAAAATGTAAAGACTACCATTAAAGCAGCCCAAGCGAGACTTACTATATCCATCTAAATTATGTCTCCTATTTCTATGAAGGAATTATTCTACTATTGATCAATAATCATAGTGGAATCAAGGGTACAGAGTCAAAAAGAGATTCTGCCCTAAGGCTATGGATGATCAGTTCAAGGAATTTACTCCTAACAAATTCTTATAGGAATTCTAGTAGAATTAGAGAGCATTAAGTATAAATATGATACATAGCCCTTTCTTTTCCGTAAAAAAGAGTACTGGAATGGTGTTCTGAATAGAAGAAGTGGGAATAGGAAGATTTTTTATTCCTTTTGTTACTCTTTTTTTTTAGCAAAGGACGCCCGAATATACCATAAAATTAGGATAGATAAATATTTATTGGATACCTACCTTACCTAACCTATGTTTATTTTTGACCTAAACCCTACAGCCCCCCCCCCTTTCTATCATTCTATGAAAGAATGAAGATACTTTATCCACAACTCCGAAATTGAGTTTTGATCGGCCTATTTAATCTGATTCTCGATAGAATTAGTAGCCCTTACTTTAGGGCATGTGGGTAACATAAAATGTAGGATAAAAAAATATATGATAATTAGGAAGTCTTGATATTCCTTCGTGGAGTCCCTTCTTCAATTTTAGATTGAAAAAAGAATGCCCCTTGGGGCCCTTTCTTTGGATACCAAGATTTCTGACATCTTGGCCTCGTAGTTTTAAATTCTAGAATCAAATCAATTAAGAACCAATTCAACTGAATATAATATAAAGAATAAGGAAACGCTACCTCATCCCTATTGGTAGCCGTTTGGGCCACTACTGCAAAAACAAACCCTAGGTTGAGGATAGAACAACTTTCTCGAGTTCGATCAGTACTATAAGCCTAAGTTTTTTATTGAAGCCTAAGTTTTTTATTGATCAGGCGGCACCCAGATTTGAACTGGGGATAAAGGATTTGCAGTCCCCTGCCTTACCGCTTGGCCATGCCGCCAAAAAATCCGATCGAAAATCGAGAAAAGAGCAAGTATTCATCCACGTTTTCTTACGAAAACCCCCTTTCTTTTATCTTCAATCTAATTCTACTTATTTTTTTCCAATCTTTTTTAAAAAATCTATTGCTGCTTTTTTTGGATCCGTTTTCGATTATTCTCCTCGATGGATTCTATTCTATTTTAAAACACACATTGCTAACACTAGAAAACTTCCCGTTTTTCTATTGAGATGAAAAAGAAAAAGGAGAAAAAGTGGATTTCTAGTCACAAGCTGCAAAATTCAGAACAAATAGGAACCGTTAACTAGAATTCCCCCTTTTTTTTTAATTGCACTAGTAAACGACTCTTAAATTGGTATTCTCCGCCCCCCTTCCTTTTAATGGCATAATAAAATATTATGGCTTTATGCCTAATCCGTGTATAGGTAAACTCCAGGTCCGAACAGCATTATTATCCAAGAATCCCCCTTATGTACATATCTCTATGGGGAATTGTGCTTTAATTTTTCAAAGCATTAAATATCTTGAATAAAAAAAAGAAATTTGCTCTGATATTCTGATAAAGAGTATAACCTGACCATCTTGGCCCACCCAAGTGAAATTACGATAAAAGCAGGGATATGTGGAAAGGTGGATAACTAGATTGGCATCTACTACGAAACAAAAAAGAACCCTCAAATTATTTTTGAAATTAAACTAAGCGCGCTATTCTAAATCGAACTAAAGTCAAACTTTCTAGTGCTTATAAATTATTATATTAAGGCTTTATCCCTTTCATAGAAAAGAGATAAAATGAGAAATCTTTGCCATCCAATCTGATTCGAATATCCTAAAGTCTAAGTGGCAGAATTTTTTTTCTAGGAATTTTTTATCAATTCATTTTCATTCCATTTGTACCCCTGGCAAACTCGAACTTTCGTCGAAATTGTCTCCATTCATATGTATGAAATACATATATGAAATACGTATGTGGAGTTCCCTAGAATTTCATGTGATTCAGTAAACAGAATATAGATTCCATGATTGCTAGATCGATCTGTAGGGATTGATGAAGAGTGAGCTGATAATGGAATTTTTCTTCGATAAACAGGAAACTTAAGATTAAGATGCTCCGGAATGGAAATCAGGGAATGTCCACAATACCCGGATTTAGTCAGATCCAATTCGAGGGATTTTGTAGGTTCATTAATCAAGGCTTGGCAGAAGAACTTGAGAAGTTTCCAACAATTAAAGATCCAGATCACGAAATTGCATTTCAATTATTTGCGAAAGGATATCAATTGCTAGAACCCTCGATAAAAGAAAGGGATGCTGTGTATGAATCACTCACCTATTCTTCCGAATTATATGTATCGGCGAGATTAATTTTTGGTTTCGATGTGCAAAAACAAACCATTTCTATTGGAAACATTCCTATAATGAATTCCTTAGGAACCTTTATAATAAATGGAATATACCGGATTGTGATCAATCAAATATTGCTAAGTCCTGGTATTTACTACCGCTCGGAATTAGACCATAAGGGAATTTCTATCTACACCGGGACTATAATATCAGATTGGGGAGGAAGATCGGAATTAGCAATTGATAAAAAAGAAAGGATATGGGCCCGGGTGAGTAGAAAACAAAAGATATCTATTCTAATTCTATCATCAGCTATGGGTTCGAATCTAAAAGAAATTCTAGATAATGTTTCCTACCCTGAAATTTTCTTGTCTTTCCCGAATGCTAAGGAGAAGAAGAGGATTGAGTCAAAAGAAAAAGCTATTTTGGAGTTTTATCAACAATTTGCTTGTGTAGGTGGGGACCTGGTATTTTCGGAGTCCTTATGTGAGGAATTACAAAAGAAATTTTTTCAACAAAAATGTGAATTAGGAAGGATTGGTCGACGAAATATGAATCGGAGACTAAATCTTGATATACCTCAGAACAATACATTCTTGTTACCACGAGATGTATTGGCCGCTACGGATCATTTGATTGGAATGAAATTTGGAACGGGTATACTTGACGATGACGATATGAATCACTTGAAAAATAAACGTATTCGTTCGGTTGCAGATCTGTTACAAGATCAATTCGGACTGGCTCTTGGCCGTTTACAACATGCGGTTCAAAAAACTATCCGTAGAGTATTCATACGTCAATCGAAACCGACTCCCCAAACTTTGGTAACTCCAACTTCAACTTCGATTTTATTAATAACTACTTATGAGACCTTTTTTGGCACATATCCCTTATCTCAAGTTTTTGATCAAACAAATCCATTGACACAAACTGTTCATGGGCGAAAAGTGAGTTGTTTGGGTCCTGGAGGGTTGACGGGGAGAACTGCAAGTTTTCGGAGCCGAGATATTCATCCGAGTCACTATGGGCGTATTTGTCCAATTGACACGTCCGAAGGAATCAATGTTGGACTTACAGGATCCTTAGCTATTCATGCGAGAATTGATCACTTGTGGGGATCCATAGAGAGTCCATTTTATGAAATATCTGCTGAGAAAGCAAAAGAAAAAAAAGAGAGACAGGTGGTTTATCTATCACCAAATAGAGATGAATATTATATGATAGCAGCGGGAAATTCTTTGTCCTTGAATCAGGGTATTCAGGAAGAGCAGGTTGTTCCAGCTAGATACCGTCAAGAATTCCTGACTATTGCATGGGAACAGGTTCATGTTAGAAGTATTTTTCCTTTCCAATATTTTTCTATTGGAGGTTCTCTCATTCCTTTTATTGAGCACAATGATGCGAATCGGGCTTTAATGAGTTCTAATATGCAGCGCCAAGCAGTTCCGCTTTCTAAGTCCGAGAAGTGCATTGTTGGAACTGGATTGGAACGCCAAACAGCTCTAGATTCGAGGGTTTCCGTTATAGCCGAACGCGAGGGAAGGGTCATTTCTACTGATAGTCATAAGATCCTTTTATCAAGTAGTGGGAAGACTATAAGTATTCCTTTAGTTAACCACCGGCGCTCTAACAAAAATACTTGTATGCACCAAAAACCTCAGGTTCCGAGGGGTAAATCCATTAAAAAAGGACAAATTTTAGCAGAGGGAGCTGCTACAGTTGGGGGGGAACTTGCTTTAGGAAAAAACGTATTAGTAGCTTATATGCCATGGGAAGGTTACAATTTTGAAGACGCAGTACTAATAAGCGAACGTTTGGTATATGAGGATATTTACACCTCTTTTCACATCCGAAAATATGAAATTCAGACGGATACGACAAGCCAAGGCTCCGCTGAAAAAATCACTAAAGAAATACCACATCTAGAAGAACATTTAATCCGCAATTTGGACAGAAATGGAGTTGTTAGGTTGGGATCTTGGGTAGAAACTGGAGATATTTTAGTAGGTAAATTAACGCCTCAGATAGCGAGCGAATCGTCGTATATTGCGGAAGCTGGATTATTACGGGCCATATTTGGCCTTGAGGTATCCACTTCAAAAGAAACTTCTCTCAAATTACCCATAGGTGGAAGAGGGCGCGTTATCGATGTGAAATGGATCCAGAGGGACCCCCTCGACATAATGGTTCGTGTATATATTTTACAAAAACGTGAAATCAAAGTTGGGGATAAAGTAGCCGGAAGACATGGGAATAAGGGGATCATTTCCAAAATTTTGCCTAGGCAAGATATGCCCTATTTGCAAGATGGAACACCTGTTGATATGGTCTTCAATCCCTTAGGAGTACCCTCCCGAATGAATGTGGGACAAATATTTGAAAGCTCGCTCGGATTAGCGGGGGATCTGCTAAAGAAACATTATAGAATAGCACCTTTTGATGAGAGATATGAGCAAGAGGCTTCAAGAAAACTTGTATTTTCAGAATTATATGAAGCCAGTAAACAAACAAAAAATCCATGGGTATTTGAACCCGAGTACCCGGGAAAAAGCAGAATATTTGATGGAAGAACAGGAGACCCCTTCGAACAACCTGTTCTAATAGGGAAGTCGTATATCTTAAAATTAATTCATCAAGTTGATGAGAAAATTCATGGGCGTTCTACTGGGCCCTACTCACTTGTTACACAACAACCCGTTAGAGGAAGAGCCAAGCAAGGGGGACAACGAGTAGGAGAAATGGAAGTTTGGGCTTTAGAAGGATTTGGTGTTGCTCATATTTTACAAGAGATACTTACTTATAAATCTGACCATCTTATAGCTCGCCAAGAAATACTTAATGCTACGATCTGGGGAAAAAGAATACCTAATCACGAGGATCCTCCAGAATCTTTTCGAGTCCTCGTTCGAGAACTACGATCTTTGGCTCTAGAACTTAATCATTTCCTTGTATCTGAGAAGAACTTCCAGGTTAATAGGGAGGAAGTTTGATCGGAATAAATATAAATTCTTTTCTTATTTCTATTTTATGATTGACCAATATAAACATCAACAACTTCAAATTGGACTCGTTTCCCCTCAACAAATAAGGGCTTGGGCTAACAAAAACCTACCTAATGGAGAAGTCGTTGGCGAAGTCACAAGGCCCTCTACTTTTCATTATAAAACCGATAAACCAGAAAAAGATGGATTGTTTTGCGAAAGAATCTTTGGACCCATAAAAAGTGGAATTTGCGCTTGTGGAAATTCTCGAGCGAGCAGAGCTGAAAACGAAGACGAAAGATTTTGCCAAAAATGCGGGGTAGAATTTGTGGATTCTCGGATACGAAGATATCAAATGGGATACATCAAACTCGCATGTCCCGTGACTCATGTGTGGTATTTGAAAGGTCTTCCTAGTTATATCGCGAATCTTTTAGATAAACCTCTTAAGAAGTTGGAGGGCCTAGTATACGGCGATTTCTCTTTTGCTAGGCCCAGCACTAAAAAACCTACTTTCTTACGATTACGAGGTTTATTCGAAGAGGAAATTTTATCCTGTAACCACAGCATTTCTCCCTTTTTTTCTACCCCAGGCTTTGCAACATTTCGAAATCGGGAAATAGCGACAGGAGCAGGTGCTATTAGAGAACAATTAGCAGATTTGGATTTGCGAATTATTATAGAGAATTCTTTGGTCGAATGGAAGGAATTAGAAGACGAGGGGTATAGTGGAGATGAATGGGAAGATAGAAAAAGACGAATAAGAAAAGTTTTTTTGATTAGACGCATGCAATTGGCGAAACATTTTATTCAAACAAATGTAGAACCAGAATGGATGGTTTTGTGCTTATTACCGGTTCTTCCTCCCGAATTGAGACCCATTGTTTATAGGTCTGGGGATAAAGTAGTGACTTCGGACATTAATGAACTTTATAAGAGAGTTATCCGTCGGAACAACAACCTTGCCTATTTATTAAAAAGAAGTGAATTAGCACCAGCAGATTTAGTAATGTGCCAGGAAAAATTGGTACAAGAAGCCGTGGATACACTTCTTGATAGTGGGTCCCGCGGGCAACCAACAAGGGATGGTCACAATAAAGTATACAAATCACTCTCAGATGTAATTGAAGGTAAAGAGGGAAGGTTTCGCGAGACTCTGCTGGGGAAACGGGTTGATTACTCGGGGCGTTCTGTCATTGTTGTGGGTCCTTCGCTTTCATTACATCAATGTGGATTACCTCTAGAGATAGCAATAAAGCTTTTTCAGCTATTTGTAATTCGCGATTTAATCACGAAACGCGCTACTTCTAATGTCAGGATTGCTAAAAGGAAAATTTGGGAAAAGGAACCCATTGTATGGGAAATACTTCAAGAAGTTATGCGGGGACATCCTGTACTGTTAAATAGAGCACCTACCCTGCATAGATTAGGCATACAGGCCTTCCAACCCACTTTAGTAGAGGGGCGTACTATTTCTTTACACCCATTAGTGTGTAAGGGTTTTAATGCGGACTTTGATGGGGATCAAATGGCTGTTCATCTACCTTTATCCTTGGAAGCTCAGGCAGAAGCTCGTTTACTCATGTTTTCTCATATGAATCTCTTATCTCCCGCTATTGGGGATCCCATTTGCGTACCAACCCAAGACATGCTTATCGGACTTTATGTATTAACGATTGGAAACCGTCGAGGTATTTGTGCAAATAGACATAATAGTTGCGGAAACTATCCAAATGAAAAAGTAAATTACAATAATAATAATTATAAGTATACGAAAGATAAAGAACCCCTTTTTTCTAGTTCTTATGATGCACTGGGAGCTTATAGACAGAAACTAATCAGTTTAGACAGTCCCTTGTGGCTACGATGGAAACTAGATCAACGCGTCATTGGGTCAAGAGAAGTTCCGATTGAAGTTCAATATGAATCTTTGGGGACTTATCATGAGATTTATGCCCACTATCTAATAGTGGGAAATAGAAAAAAAGAAATCCGTTCTATATACATTCGAACCACTCTTGGTCATATTTCTTTTTATAGAGAAATAGAGGAAGCCATACAAGGATTTAGTCAGGCCTATTCATACACGATCTAAACAAGGGAGTTAGATTCGGCGATGCCCCTTTCGAGGGGCATTCCGATTTCCCTAGTACCATCATTTTTGCCGCGCGAATCCAGATTGAGGAAAGGAAGTTAATTTAATTTTCGAATCACTGACTCAGGCCCATTGTCGAATCCTACTCAGTAATTGTCGAATCCTACTCAGCCAAAAAGGGGGTACTTATGTATGGCGGAACGGGCCAATCTGGTCTTTCATAATAAAGAGATAGACGGAACTGGTATGAAACGACTTATTAGCAGATTAATAGATCATTTCGGAATGGGATATACATCCCATATACTGGATCAACTAAAGACTCTGGGTTTCCATCAAGCCACTACTACATCGATTTCTTTAGGAATCGAGGATCTTTTAACAATACCCTCTAAGGGATGGTTAGTCCAAGACGCGGAACAACAGAGTTTTCTTTTGGAGAAACACTATTATTATGGGGCTGTACACGCGGTAGAAAAATTACGCCAATCCGTTGAGATATGGTATGCTACAAGTGAATATTTGAAACAAGAAATGAATTCGAATTTTGGGATAACGGATCCTTCTAATCCAGTCTATCTAATGTCTTTTTCAGGAGCCAGAGGAAATGCATCTCAGGTACACCAATTAGTAGGTATGAGAGGGTTAATGGCGGATCCTCAAGGACAAATGATTGATTTACCTATTCAAAGCAATTTACGAGAGGGACTTTCTTTGACAGAATATATAATTTCCTGCTATGGAGCCCGCAAAGGGGTTGTAGATACTGCTGTACGAACAGCAGATGCTGGATATCTTACACGTAGACTTGTTGAAGTAGTTCAACATATTATTGTGCGTAGAAGAGATTGTGGTACTATCCGAGGTATTTCTGTGAGTCCTCAAAATGGGATGACGGAAAAACTTTTTGTCCAAACACTAATAGGTCGTGTATTAGCAGACGATATATATATCGGTTCACGATGCATTGCCGCTCGAAATCAAGATATTGGAATTGGATTAGTTAATGGATTCATAACTGCCTTTCGAGCACAACCGTTTCGAACACAACCCATATATATTAGAACCCCCTTTACTTGCCGTAGCACTTCTTGGATCTGTCAATTATGTTATGGTCGGAGTCCTACTCATAGTGATCTGGTCGAATTGGGAGAAGCCGTAGGTATTATTGCGGGTCAATCAATCGGGGAGCCAGGGACTCAACTAACATTAAGAACTTTTCATACTGGCGGAGTTTTCACAGGGGGTACTGCCGACCTTGTACGATCCCCTTCGAATGGAAAAATCCAATTCAATGAGAATTTGGTTCACCCCACACGTACCCGTCATGGACAGCCTGCTTTTCTATGTTATATAGACTTGCATGTAACTATTCAGAGTCAGGATATTCTATATAGTGTGAATATTCCCTCAAAAAGCTTGATTCTAGTGCAAAATGATCAATATGTAAAATCCGAACAAGTAATTGCGGAGATTCGTGCCGGAACGTCCACTTTACATTTTAAAGAAAGGGTACAAAAGCATATTTATTCCGAATCAGATGGCGAAATGCACTGGAGTACTGATGTTTACCATGCGCCCGAATATCAATATGGTAATCTTCGTCGATTACCAAAAACAAGCCATTTATGGATATTGTCAGTAAGTATGTGCAGATCCAGTATAGCGTCTTTTTCGCTCCACAAGGATCAAGATCAAATGAATACTTATTCTTTTTCTGTTGACGGAAGATATATATTTGACCTCTCAATGGCTAATGATCAAGTAAGACATAGACTGTTGGATACTTTTGATAAAAAAGATAGGGAAATTCTTGATTATTCAACGCCGGATCGAATCATGTCCAACGGCCATTGGAATTTTATCTATCCTTCTATTTTTCAAAATAATTCGGATTTGTTGGCGAAAAAGCGAAGAAATAGGTTCGTCATTCCATTACAATATCATCAAGAACAAGAGAAAGAACTTATATCTTGTTTGCGGATTTCGATTGAAATACCCTTTAAGGGTGTTTTACGTAGAAATACTATTTTTGCTTATTTTGACGATCCACGCTACAGAAAAGATAAAAAGGGTTCAGGAATTGTTAAATTTAGATATAGGACCCTAGAGGACGAATATAGGACTCGAGAGGAAGATTCAGAGGACGAATATGAAACCCTAGAAGAAGATAAATATGGGATTCTAGAGGACGAATATGAAACCCTAGAAAACGAATATGGGAGCCCTGAGAACGAATATGGGAGCCCAGAGAACGAATATAGGACTCGAGAGAAAGACTCAGAAGACGAATATGGGAGCCCAGAGAGCAAATATAGGACCCAAGAGGACGAATATGGAACTCTAGAGGAAGGCTCAGAAGACGAATATGGGAACCCGGGGGAAGGCTCAGAGGACAAATATGGGACTTTAGAGGAAGACTCAGAAGAAGACTCAGAAGACGAATACGAGAGCCCAGAGGAAGATTCCATCTTAAAAAAGGAGGGTTTGATTGAGCATCGAGGAACAAAAGAATTTAGTCTAAAATACCAAAAAGAAGTAGATCGGTTTTTTTTCATTCTTCAAGAACTGCATATCTTGCCGAGATCTTCATCCCTAAAGGTACTTGACAATAGTATTATTGGAGTGGATACACAACTCACAAAAAATACAAGAAGTCGACTAGGTGGACTGGTCCGAGTGAAGCGAAAAAAAAGCCATACGGAACTCAAAATATTTTCCGGAGATATTCATTTTCCTGAAGAGGCAGATAAGACATTAGGTGCCTGTTTGATACCACCAGAAAGGAAAAAAAAAGATTCTAAGGAATCAAAAAAAAGGAAAAATTGGGTCTATGTTCAACGGAAAAAAATTCTCAAGAGCAAGGAAAAGTATTTTGTTTCGGTTTGCCCTGCAATCGCATATGAAATGAACGAAGGGATAAATTTAGCAACACTTTTCCCGCAGGATCTCTTGCAAGAAGAAGATAATCTCCAACTTCGACTTGTCAATTTCATTTCTCATGAAAATAGCAAGTTAACTCAAAGAATTTATCACACGAATAGTCAATTTGTTAGAACTTGCTTAGTAGTGAATTGGGAACAAGAAGAAAAAGAGGAGGCTCGTGCTTCTCTTCTTGAGGTAAGAGCAAATGATCTTATTCGCGATTTTCTAAGAATTGAGTTAGTTAAGTCCACTATTTCGTATACACGAAGAAGGTATGATAGGACAAGTGCAGGACCTATTCCCCATAATAGGTTAGATCGCGCCAATATGAATTCCTTTTATTCCAAAACGAAGATTGAATCACTTAGCCAACATCAAGAAGCTATTGGCACCTTGTTGAATCGAAATAAGGAATACCAATCTTTGATGGTTTTGTCGGCATCCAACTGTTCTCGAATTGGTTTATTCAAGAATTTAAAACATCCCAATGCAATAAAAGAATCGAATCCTAGAATTCCTATTCAAGAGATTTTTGGTCCCTTAGGGGCTATTGTACCTAGTATATCGAATTTTTCTTCATCTTACTATTTACTAACGCATAACCAGACCCTGTTAAAAAAATATCTGTTCCTTGACAATTTGAAACAAACCTTCCAAGTACTTGAAGGACTTAAATACTCTTTAATAGATGAAAATCAAAGGATTTCGAATTTCGATAGTAACATCGTGTTGGATCCATTCCATTTGAATTGCCACTTTCTCCATCATGATTCTTGGAAGGAGACATCGGCAATAATTCACCTTGGACAATTTATTTGTGAAAATGTATGTCTATTTAAATCGCCCATAAAAAAATCTGGTCAAATTTTCGTTGTTAATATAGATTCCTTTGTTATAAGAGCAGCTAAGCCTTATTTGGCTACTACAGGAGCAACTGTTAATGGTCATTATGGAGAAATCCTTTACAAAGGAGATAGGTTAGTTACGTTTATATATGAAAAATCGAGATCTAGTGACATAACGCAAGGTCTTCCAAAAGTAGAACAAATCTTTGAAGCGCGTTCAATTGATTCACTATCCCCGAATCTCGAAAGGAGAATTGAGGATTGGAATGAGCGTATACCAAGAATTCTTGGAGTCCCCTGGGGATTCTTGATTGGAGCTGAGCTAACCATAGCCCAAAGTCGTATATCTTTGGTTAATAAAATCCAAAAGGTTTATCGCTCCCAAGGGGTACAGATCCATAATAGACATATAGAGATTATTATACGCCAAGTAACATCAAAAGTGCGGGTTTCCGAAGATGGAATGTCTAATGTTTTTTTACCGGGGGAATTAATCGGACTATTGCGAGCGGAACGAGCAGGGCGAGCTTTGGATGAATCGATCTATTATCGGGCAATCTTATTGGGAATAACAAGGGCTTCCCTGAATACCCAAAGTTTCATATCTGAAGCAAGTTTTCAAGAAACTGCTCGAGTTTTAGCAAAAGCTGCCCTACGAGGTCGCATTGATTGGTTGAAAGGTCTGAAAGAAAACGTAGTTCTGGGGGGGATTATACCTGTTGGTACAGGATTCCAAAAATTTGTGCATCGTTCCCCACAAGACAAGAACCTTTATTTCGAAATTCAAAAAAAAAATCTATTCACGTCGGAAATGAGAGATTTTTTGTTTCTCCATACAGAATTAGTTTCTTCTGATTCTGACGTAACAAAAAATTTCTATGAGACATCACAACCCCCATTTAACCCCATTTATACGATTTAAGGATACATAAAGCATATTTTTTTACTTTACTAGACTTTTGAACTTAGAACACTAACAGGTTAAATTTTAGATTTTTATTTTAATAAGTAAAAGAAGTCAGTTAATTCATTAAGGTTATGTTTATACCTTCTATCAATGGCCAACTTTCAGTAGAAGGTTCCCTCGGAACATTTTTTATTTATTTCAAGCTATTTCGGCTCTTTCTTAATCTTCAAAAAGAAATAAATTCCGTAATGGAATGGTAGGATCAAAAAAAAATAAATAAAAAGGAAGTGTGGAAAAAATGACAAGAAGATATTGGAACATCAATTTGAAAGAGATGATAGAAGCGGGAGTTCATTTTGGTCATGGTATTAAGAAATGGAATCCTAAAATGGCCCCTTACATTTCGGCAAAGCGTAAAGGTACTCATATTACAAATCTCGCTAGAACGGCTCGTTTTTTATCAGAAGCTTGTGATTTAGTTTTTGATGCAGCAAGTCAGGGAAAAAGTTTTTTAATTGTTGGTACCAAAAAAAGAGCAGCGGATTTAGTAGCATCAGCTGCAATAAGGGCTCGTTGTCATTATGTTAATAAAAAGTGGTTCAGTGGTATGTTAACGAATTGGTCGATTACGAAAACTAGACTTTCTCAATTTAGAGACTTAAGAGCAGAAGAAAAGATGGGAAAATTCCACCATCTCCCAAAAAGAGATGTGGCAATCTTGAAGAGAAAATTATCTACCTTGCAAAGATATCTCGGCGGGATCAAATATATGACGAGGTTGCCAGACATTGTGATCGTCCTTGATCAGCAAAAAGAGTATATAGCTCTTCGGGAATGTGCCATTTTGGGGATTCCTACTATTTCTTTAGTCGATACAAATTGTGACCCAGATCTCGCAAATATATCGATTCCAGCCAACGATGACACTATGACTTCAATTCGATTGATTCTTAACAAATTAGTATTTGCAATTTGTGAGGGCCGTTCTCTCTATATAAGAAATCGTTGATTAAGAAGAATAGTTAATTCTTGGGTAACTGCATAGATTTATGGGGTCACTTACTATTCTTTTTTTTTGCATAGATAAAAGAAGGGGAATATTGATATATATTAGAGGGTATTGATATATATTATGATCTGATGTGGTTTCTTGGTATCCTAAATATAAGATTAATACTTCAAGTTGCTGAGTTGAGAAAGAGATGGTTGAATCAAAAGAATTCCTTTTTGAAGTTCAATTTTTATCAGAGGACAATATGAATATTATACCTTGTTCCATTAAAACACTCAAGGGGTTATACGATATATCAGGTGTAGAAGTAGGCCAACACTTCTATTGGCAAATAGGAGGTTTCCAAATTCATGCCCAAGTACTGATCACTTCTTGGGTCGTAATTACTATCTTGCTAGGTTCAGTTGTCATAGCTGTTCGGAATCCACAAACCATCCCGACCGACGGTCAGAATTTCTTTGAATATGTCCTTGAGTTTATCCGAGACTTGAGCAAAACTCAGATTGGAGAAGAATATGGTCCCTGGGTTCCCTTTATTGGAACTATGTTCCTTTTTATTTTCGTTTCGAATTGGTCGGGCGCTCTTTTACCTTGGAAAATTATAGAGTTACCCCATGGGGAATTAGCAGCGCCCACGAATGATATAAATACTACTGTTGCTTTAGCTTTACTTACGTCAGCGGCATATTTTTATGCGGGTCTTAGCAAAAAAGGATTGAGTTATTTCGAGAAATATATTAAACCAACTCCAATCCTTTTACCAATTAACATTCTAGAAGATTTCACAAAACCATTATCACTTAGCTTTCGACTTTTCGGGAATATATTGGCGGATGAATTAGTCGTTGTTGTTCTTGTTTCTTTAGTCCCCTTAGTAGTCCCTATACCGGTCATGTTTCTTGGATTATTTACAAGCGGTATTCAAGCTCTTATTTTTGCAACATTAGCCGCAGCCTATATAGGTGAATCCATGGAGGGTCATCATTGAATTGACTAGTTTTGGAAAGAGTATTTTTTCAGCTTAGCTCAATTCCAGATAATCCACTTGGTTGGACTAGAGTTGTAGGGGAAGAAATAAACTATATTACGGAATTGTCAACGTATATATGCATTAAGGAGAGTGGAGTCAGGCTAGATCTATACTAGATCCTTAATGTCTATAAGTCGAGTCTTTTTTTGTACGGGTTTCCGCTTTAAGCAATGATTTTAGAATCCGATTCAATAGAAAATGAGAAAATACGCAAACAAAATAGAAGAAACAAATGTATATTAGGATATTATATATTCCTAAGAGGGGTTCTTTCTCCATTTCGTCTTTTTTTATGGATTAGATGATAGGGGAAAAATAGAAACTCAAAGATATCGAAGAGTAAAGAAAGAAGGATGGAATGAAAGAGTGGTTGATTGGAAAGAAAGAGAAATAGAATAATGAGAATTATATGGATTTACACAAACCTCTGAAGTAGTTCGGACAATTCACATTATCATTTCAATTTGTACTTTTTAGTTACTTCTCCCCAATAGAGCTTAGAAGTAAGAATTTGTTGGTTGATTGTATCCTTAACCATTTCTTTTTTTTTGACACGAGGAACTCACCATGAATCCACTAATTGCTGCTGCTTCTGTTATTGCTGCTGGATTGGCTGTAGGGCTTGCTTCTATTGGGCCTGGAGTTGGTCAAGGTACTGCTGCAGGACAAGCTGTAGAAGGTATTGCGAGACAGCCGGAAGCAGAAGGTAAAATACGAGGTACTTTATTGCTTAGTCTAGCTTTTATGGAAGCTTTAACAATTTATGGACTAGTTGTGGCACTAGCCCTTTTATTTGCGAACCCTTTTGTTTAATCCTAAAAAAGAAAATGAGTTCTTTCGATTAGATACTTTTTCTTTTTTTAGTAAATAGGTATTTGCTTCTGCAATTCCAATTATATCAATACTTTATTTAATTTACTCCTATTTATTACTCCTGGAATTATCTATTTATTGGGACAGACAATACCCCGCCTCAGGAAGGGCTGATTTGAGTATGATTAATTTAGAAGATATGCTCGCCTTCTTCTTCCCCGTCCTTAGTTTAGGACAGCGGAAAGTCTTTTTCCTTTTATTTTAGGAATTTTGGGAACATTTCAACAAAGGAGGTCTTTCACAGGTCAAACGAGACCTAAGACTTAAAGAAATTACTAGATTGAATCTATTTGCATTAAAAAAACCGATAAAAAAAAGGGCGAGCGAAGTAGAAGTAAGTTTTCGAAAAACTTTGTTCTTTGTTCGTCCTATCTATAAGAGGAGAGCATATGAAAAATGTAACCCATTCTTTCGTTTTTTTAGCTCACTGGCCATCCGCTGGCAGTTTCGGGCTTAATACCGATATTTTAGCAACAAATCTAATAAATCTAACTGTAGTGGTTGGTGTTTTGATTTTTTTTGGAAAGGGAGTGTGTGCGAGTTGTCTATTTCAAGAATAGATTGGATCTATCCGGCTGCACTTTAGAATATTTTTTAGTATTTTTCGGATAAAATAAGAAAAGGGTGCACGATCTCGACGAATTACTTCTGAATTTTTTCAGAAATCATATGGAAGAACTATAGCATTTCGTGATTCATTGGTAAATCAACTTTGATTCTCTATAGACCAATAATGTGAGACCATTAACACGGTTAAAGCTAAACTGCTTGAAGTCCAGGCAAAAAGGGGTACTCTTTCTACAACTATATTAGTACCGAAATGCTTTAAACGGGAAATAGCTAATGTAGAATTTATCTGATATAGAACACTCATATCGATAAAATAAAATGGTTTGAACTATTTATTAGAAAAAAAGGGGCACCCTGCCCTTTTTTATCCAATGCCGAATCGACGACCTATGTATAAAAAAAGAGAAATTTTTTGGATTTGAAGAAAAAAAAGAATTCTATTAAGTTTCATTTTCCATTTATTTAGTTAGTTTTTCTTAATGAAATTGAAAATATTAACTAAAGGGCAAATACAAATAAAGAAACAACTTTGCTGACCATGATAGATTTTTATTTAGGCAGAAGAGTCCTCTTAATATTTATCTAGTCTTATATGGGTTTCGGTATATTGAAATATAAACAGAAAAGAGAAGATAGAGGATAGGCTCATTACTTAAAAAAGAAGATATGGAAATAGCCATAGCAAAAAAAGGAAAAAAGGAGCGTGAGAGCCAAATGAATCGAAAGATTCATGTTTGGTTCGGGAAGAGATCATAAAAGTTGTAAACTTAATAGCAAGATAATCTACTTTCATTAAAAGATTTATTAGATAATCGAAAACAGAGGATCTTGAGTACTATTCGAAATTCGGAAGAATTGCGTAGAGGGACCATTGAGCAGCTCGAAAAAGCTCGGATTCGATTACAGAAAGTCGAACTAGAAGCGGATGAGTATCGAATGAATGGATACTCTGAGATAGAACGAGAAAAAGCAAATTTGATTAATGCTACTTCTATTAGTTTGGAACAATTAGAAAAGTCTAAAAACGAAACCCTTTTTTTTGAAAAACAAAGGGCAATGAATCAGGTCCGACAACGGGTTTTCCAACAGGCCGTACAAGGAGCTCTAGGAACTCTGAATAGTTGTTTGAATACCGAGTTACATTTCCGTACGATTCGTGCTAATATTGGCATTCTCGGGTCCATGGAATGGAAGAGATAATTAAATTAA